ATGGGACAAAAAATAAATCCACTCGGTTTCAGACTTGGTACAACCCAAAGCCATCATTCTGTTTGGTTTTCACAACCAAAAAGTTATTCCGAGGGGCTCCAGGAAGATCAAAAAATACAGAATTGTATCAAGAATTATGTACAAAAAAATATGAAAATATCCTCTGGTGTCGAGGGAATTGCACGCATAAAGATTCAAAAAAGAATCGATCTGATTCAGGTCATAATATATATGGGATTTCCAAAATTGTTAATAGAGGGCAGCCCACGAGGAATAGAAGAATTACAAAGAAATGTGCAAAAAGAATTGAATTCTGTGAACAGAAAACTTAACATTGCTATCACAAGAGTTGCAAAACCTTATGGACAACCTAATATTCTTGCAGAATTTATAGCCGGACAATTAAAGAATAGAGTTTCATTTCGAAAGGCAATGAAAAAAGCTATTGAATTAACCGAACAAGCGGATACAAAAGGAATTCAAGTACAAATTGCCGGGCGTATCGACGGAAAAGAAATTGCACGTGTCGAATGGATCAGAGAAGGTAGGGTTCCCCTACAAACCATTCGAGCTAAAATTGATTATTGTTCCTATACAGTTCGAACTATCTATGGGGCATTAGGAATTAAAATTTGGATATTTACAGACGAGGAATAATGGTTCTTTTGTTGTCTTTCTGTTCCATCCATCCGGCAATTGAATAAAAAATAAAAAACTCGTTCATTTTTGAGATTCAATAAAAAAAATGAGAAATTTTAGAATTCTATAGGGTTGAATAACAATTCGATTGACTCCATATAATTGCTATGCTTAGTGTGTGACTCGTTGGTTTGGTTAGGTCAGGATTTAAAAACAAAGGACCGTTGCCTAGTGTGAACTTAACTATATAACCAATAACCAGCTCATTGCTTCGTATTATCTGGATCCAAGGAACCAGTCACTATATGATGTATCGATCGTATTGTTGTAGCAACTGAAATCTTTTTTACAGAAAAGAAAAATCAATCAGATTATAAGGTTGTGAAGAAAAAACAAAGGGATATAGATAGATGGAAGGATGAGAGAAAGAAAGAAAAAGAATAGCAATGATATACGATATACGATTCCAATATGTATGGTCTATGAACTATCTCATAAAAGGCAGTGTAATAAAGCATTAAATTAATATGTATTCGTCCATAATTAATAATTAGATGAATCCAATTAATTCATAAGAAAAATAAAAATAATAAAGAGCATCGAGTCAATAAAGACTGAGGAGATTGATTCAGGAACCCATTTTTTTTTTTATTAGGAGCTCCGTTGCAAAGTTCGGGCCTAGCCATTAATCGAGAAGCGATGGGAACGACAGAACCTGTGACTGCGGAAGATTCCCTTGAAAAGAATGCTAATGATTCATTGGGTGGGATGGCGGAACGAGCCAAGAACCAATTCATTTATTATAAGAGAGAGGTCATGAGATGCCTCTACGAATGAAAGGGATGTTCAAAGAGCAAATATTCGCCCGCGAAAGCCTTAAATTGGATTTCTAAATTTTTGGTGATTCAATAAAGGTAAGACGATTAATTAAAAAGACAATTATACATTATATTTTTATAATTTGATATTTACGAGCAACATTTTTAAATTCCTACGGGACAAATTAGAGCTCAACAAATTCCATGATTCGGTGTATTATTCATTAAATAATATATCTGTAATATTCTTTATATTGTTTCATTCGCGAGGAGCTGGATGAGAAGAAACTCTCATGTCCGGTTCTGCAGTAGAGATGGCATTGAGAAACAACCATCAACTATAACCCAAAAAGAACCAGATTTCGTAAACAACATAGAGGAAGAATGAAGGGAATATCTTATCGAGGCAATCGAATTTGTTTTGGCGGATACGCCCTTCAGGCACTTGAGCCCGCCTGGATCACATCTAGACAAATAGAAGCGGGGCGACGAGCCATGACACGATATGCGCGCCGTGGTGGAAAAATATGGGTACGTATATTTCCAGACAAACCTGTTACAGTAAGACCTACCGAAACACGTATGGGTTCGGGGAAAGGATCTCCCGAATATTGGGTATCCGTCGTTAAACCGGGTCGAATACTTTATGAAATGGGCGGAGTATCAGAAATTGTAGCCAGAGAAGCTATTTCTATAGCTGCGTCCAAAATGCCTATACGAACTCAATTCGTTATTGCGGGATAGGGATGTGGGACGAAAGGAAAGGGGCCCTTGTGATGAAAAAAACCGCAGTTTATTTATTTTTGGACAAATAATATTTCTTCTTTTTTTCTTCGCCTTTTGCTTTGAATTGAAAGAAAAAAAGAAAAAAAAAATAATGATATGATTCAACCTCAGACCTATTTAAATGTAGCAGATAACAGCGGGGCTAGAGAATTAATGTGTATTCGAATCATAGGAGCTAGTAATCGCCGATATGCTCATATTGGTGACGTTATTGTTGCTGTAATCAAAGAAGCAGTGCCCAATATGCCTCTACAAAGATCAGAAGTGATCAGAGCTGTAATTGTACGTACATGTAAAGAACTCAAACGTGACAATGGTATGATAATACAATATGATGACAATGCAGCAGTTGTCATTGATCAAGAAGGAAATCCAAAAGGAACTCGAGTTTTTGGTGCGATCGCTCGGGAATTGAGACAGTTGAATTTTACTAAAATAGTCTCATTAGCTCCTGAGGTATTATAAATACTAATAGATGAGAACATAATAATAGCAGGGTATCTGAATTAGATTCCACTTTCTATTTAGAATTAGTAGAATGCATTAGTAGATTGTGTCTCACGCATATACCTTTAATAATTCATAAAAAAAGAATAAAAAAGCAGAGTATGTTGATTATATAAAAACTCGGAGGCACCAATAATTATAGTTCATCATGGGTAGGGACACTATTGCCGAAATAATAACTTCTATACGAAATGCTGACATGGATAAAAAAGGGACGGTTCGAATAGCATCTACAAATATCACCGAAAACATTGTTAAAATACTTCTACGAGAAGGCTTTATCGAAAATGTGAGAAAACATCGAGCAAGCACGAAATGTTTCTTGGTTTTAACTCTGCGACATAGAAGGAATAGAAAAGGACCATATCGAACTGTTTTAAAACGTATCAGCCGACCCGGCCTACGAATCTATTCCAACCATCAACGAATTCCTAGGATTTTAGGAGGAATGGGTATTGTAATTCTTTCTACTTCTCGAGGTATAATGACAGACCGAGAGGCTCGACTAGAAGGAATCGGAGGAGAAATTTTGTGTTATATATGGTGATCTTTCTGGTATCCGAATTGCATCCGTAACTTCCTAGTTTGTTTTGTGAAAAAAAAAAAAGAGGAAAGACGGGTTGTCTAATATCACTCCTCCTCCATTAGTTGATAATTCAAGGGGGTTACCTGGAATGAAAGAACAAAAATGGATTCATGAAGGTTTAATTACTGAATCACTTCCAAATGGTATGTTTCGGGTTCGTTTAGATAATGAGGATCTTATTCTAGGTTATGTTTCGGGAAGGATCCGACGTAGTTTTATACGGATACTGCCGGGTGATAGAGTAAAAATTGAAGTAAGTCGGTATGATTCAACCAGGGGACGCATAATTTATAGACTCCGCAATAAAGATTCGAACGATTAAATGGCTTTTTCAACATTCCTCTCGCGCGGATACAATTGGAAGTTCCAAATTTTTAATTTAAAGAGACTTATTTTCTTCCAAAGAGTAGATTCGGAATTAAGGTAAGGAATAACAAATATGAAAATAAGGGCCTCCGTTCGTAAAATTTGTGAAAAATGTCGACTGATCCGTAGGCGGGGGCGAATTATAGTAATTTGTTCCAACCCTAGGCATAAACAGAGACAGGGATAATCTTTCTAAAAAAGGACCCTCCAAAGAACTCAATACACAAATAAAAGATCTGTTTTGACATGAAATGGATATATCCGTATATCTCTGACTCATATTTATGAGATGATAAAATATGGCAAAAACCATACCAAGAATTGGCTCACGTAGGAATGGACGCATTGGTTCGCGTAAGAATGGACGTCGAATACCAAAAGGGGTTATTCATGTTCAAGCAAGTTTCAACAATACCATTGTAACGGTTACAGATATACGGGGTCGGGTGGTTTCATGGTCCTCAGCCGGTACTTGTGGCTTCAGGGGCACAAGAAGAGGGACGCCATTTGCTGCTCAAACCGCAGCCGCAAACGCTATTCGTACAGTAGTGGATCAGGGTATGCAACGAGCAGAAGTCATGATAAAGGGTCCTGGTCTTGGAAGAGATGCAGCATTACGAGCCATTCGTAGAAGTGGTATACTATTAAGTTTTGTCAGAGACGTAACCCCTATGCCACATAATGGATGTAGACCTCCTAAAAAAAGACGTGTATAGAAATTAAGAATTGAACGGATTTCAAGAGAAATAAATGATTCAATGATCTGATCAAATAATATTACTATGCTTCGAGAGGAAGTAGCAGTATCTACTCGGACACTACAGTGGAAGTGTGTTGAATCAAGAGCAGACAGTAAGCGTCTTTATTATGGACGTTTTATTTTGTCTCCGCTTATGAAAGGACAAGCCGATACAATAGGCATCGCGATGCGAAGGGCTTTGCTTGGAGAAATAGAAGGAACATGTATCACACGCGCAAAATCTGAAAAGATACCACATGAATATTCTACCATAGTAGGTATTGAAGAATCGGTACATGAAATTTTAATGAATTTGAAAGAAATTGTATTGAGAAGTAATCTATATGGAACTCGCGACGCATCTATTTGCGTCAAGGGTCCTGGATATGTAACTGCTCAAGACATCATCTCAGCGCCTTCTGTGGAAATCGTTGATACTACACAGCATATAGCTAGCCTGACGGAACCAATAGATTTGTGTATTGAATTACAAATCGAGAGGAATCGCGGATATCGGATGAAAACACCAAATAACGCTCAAGAAAGAAGTTATCCTATA